TTTTTTATACATGTCCAAGCGATGGAAAAGAAAAAATATCTTTTACGTATCCGCCTAGTTTATTAACTTTTTCAGAAAATAAAAATATTAATACATAAGATAAATACAAAAATAGATAAGACGAAATTCGTCCCCCTCCCATATATTTGATCCCTTCTCCCATAAAGAAACTTGCAACCCCAACCCCATTTGTAATTCCATCAATTATACGCCTATCAAAAAACTGAATTAGTTCGGCTAATCCTCTTATACTCACGATTAAGACTCTAGTATAAAAAATATCTATGTAACCACGATTATATGACCAATTGTATACCCCATTTTTTATTTGGTCCAAGATAATTCTTTTAGAATCCCCTTTTGCAAATGAATTGATTAAGTCCAAATTCTTGAAAGATGAATAAACAGACCCATATAAAATAGATGCTAGAAATAGTCCGAAAAGCGCTATACTTACTGAAAAAATTGCATTTGTAAAAAATTCATACCAATTCACAGAATGGTTTGAATTTTGATGAAAAAGGTTTGTCGATGAAGTTAACCATTTCGATAATATATCAAAATCTACTACTCCTTGATCAAAAGGAATTCCTATTGATCCAATGAACAAAGTAAATAGTGCCAATACAAGAAGAGGAAATAGCATAGTATTGTCCGATTCGTGAGGATACATGTAAGTGTATTTATTTTGAAAATAAGTACTAAAGTATCGCATTCTATTTCTTATATTATCATTAATTTGATATGTATCCTTTGAAAAAAAGGAGACCTTATTATTTAGTGTTGATAAAAGTAAATTTCTATTGACTACTTTCGGTGCTGCTTTTCCCCATAGAGATATGGAATAGAACGAACTATTTTTAATACTACTATAATTTTGAAAATGAACACGCAAATTCCCATCAAAGGTAAGTAAATACATTCGAAACATATAAAATGCGGTTAATCCCGCTGTAAAATAAGCTATTATTGCAAAAATGGGTGAATACAACCAACTATCGTTAAGAATTTCATCCTTGGACCAAAAACAAGCAAGAGGCGGAATACCACAAAGAGAAAGTGTACCTAATAAGAAAGTCGTTCTTGTAATTGGAACATATCTTGTTAAACCGCCCATAAGAACCATATTCTGACTTTTATCTGGTGAATATCCAACAATAGGTTCCATTGAATTAATAATGGATCCGGATCCCAAAAACAATAAAGCTTTAGAATAGGCATGAGTTATTAAATGGAATAAGGCAGCTCGATAAGAACCTATACCTAGAGCTAACATAATATAACCCAATTGAGACATTGTCGAATAGGCTAAACTTCTTTTAATGTCTCTTTGAGCGAGAGCCAAAGTAGCTCCTAAGAGTACTGTTATTATGCCTATCAAAGAAACAAAATTCATTATGTAAGGTATGGCTCTGAAAAGAGGAAGAAGCCGAGCTACAAGAAAAATTCCCGCTGCTACCATGGTAGCAGCGTGTATAAGGGCCGAAATAGGGGTGGGTCCCTCCATAGCATCAGGTAACCATATGTGAAGAGGGAATTGGGCAGATTTGGCAATTGCACCGACGAATAATAAAAAGGCACAGAGAGTAACAAATGCAGAATTAACCCCATTACTATGGATCAAGTTATTAACTATTTCGAACAAATCCCGAAATTCTAAACTGCCAGTTATCCAATAAAAACCTAAGATTCCTAATACTAAGCCAAAATCCCCTACACGATTAGTTATAAAAGCTTTTTGGCAAGCACTTGCTGCAATCGGTCGTGTAAACCAAAAACCTATTAATAAATATGAACACATTCCCACTAGTTCCCAAAAAATATAAAGTTGTATCAAATTAGAACTAGTAACTAATCCCAACATAGAAGTATTGGAAAAACTCATATAAGCAAAAAATCTCAAATATCCTTGATCGTGAGACATATAATTATCACTATAAATAAGAACCATGATTCCAACAGTAGTAATTAGTATTGACATAATAGAAGTAAGTGGATCGATCAAGTGTCCGAACTCTAAGGAAAAATCATTATTGATGGTCCAAGACCATAGATATTGATAGATAAAACTTCCATTTATTTGCTGAATAGACAAATTGGCTGAAAAGGCCATAGTTATACTTAGCAGTAAAATACTAGTAAAACCCCACGTACGACGAATATTTTTTGTTGCTGTAGCAATAAACAGAAGTCCAAATCCTATTGACATAGTAACTGGAAGTGGAAGAAAGGGTATTATCCATGCATATTGATATGTTTGTTCCATAAAAAATATTTGTTTTTTTTTTATTAATTTAATTGTTTCAAATTCACCAATTCTTTTTTCTTTCCAAACGAGAACCTTAATAAAAGAAATCAACAAAAAAAAATTATTACCTATTTCATTTATCCCTAGATATATGTCATATGGCATAGGTATGTATATATCTATTTATTTGTTATTTTTATATATTTGTCCATATAACATATATATTATATAATTATGTATAATATAATTATTTATTTGTATATTTATATTTTTTACATGTTTCGGGAAAAATTATTTATTATCCACGGGATAAGATAAGTATGGATAATGACGAAAAAAACGATCTAAATATATGTCTTTCACATACAATGATAAAAATAAGTATTTTGTTTTTGAATGGCGGTTCCAAAAAAACGTACTTCTAGATCAAAAAAACGTATTCGTAAAAATATTTGGAAGAAGAAGGGATATTTAACGGCAGTAAAAGCTCTTTCTTTAGCTAAATCGGTTTCCACTGGGCATTCAAAAAGTTTTTTTGTGCAACAAACAAGTAATAAAATTGTGGAATAATATAAATCGACATACTATTAAGAACTTTAAAATTTTTAAGATGAATGATTCGCATTAACTAATATATTGAGTGTATTTAACTCCTTAATATTAATATTAGTTATAACTAACTTAACTGCCGGGGTGTGTTATATAGAATAATAATTCTTATGTTTACTGGCTTCTAAGTATTACAAAAGAATTTTTTCTCTATCAATTAATTGATAGAGAAAAAATTCTTTTGTAATATGCCTGGCCTAAAACCTAATTAGAATTAGATTTACTAAATAGTATCATAAATTACGAAGAGTATTATTAATGAGACTAAGGCTAAGGTATCCAAATCATTAGAAAAATTCCTCGGATAAAATTGCGATAAATATGAAATTTTTATCGCAATTTTCAATGATTTTAAAATGGATAATTTTAAGTTCTATAACTCGATCCTTGGCCCGGAGCAAAACTATCTAGTTCTGACTGTTTTGGTAGAACTCCGTTTTTATATTCTAGATACATGAAAGTTTATTCTTAAAGCTAAACCCTAGGGTGATACTTCGTAAACATTCAAATATCAATCAATTTAAACGAGTTTTTTTCATTGATTCTAATGTTTACTAACTATATTGAATGCTTGAATCTTGACCATTGAACACGAATTGATTATTATTTATTAATATTTCGAATAAGCCGCCATGGTGAAATTGGTAGACACGCTGCTCTTAGGAAGCAGTGCTAGAGCATCTCGGTTCGAGTCCGAGTGGCGGCATCCCCTAAAAGGAACACAGCGGATCCTATAATATATTAAATATTTAATTTAATTCTAGATTTTAATTCTATAATTCTATAATGGAGAACCCCTGCCCTTTTATGATATTTGTGACTTTAGAACATATATTAACTCATATCTCTTTTTCGATCATTTCAATTGTCATTATGATTCATTTTATGACCTTATTAGTTCACGAAATCGTAGGATTACGTAATTCATCGGAAAGAGGTATGATAGCTACCTTTTTATCTATAACAGGATTATTAGTTATTCGTTGGATTTATTCGGGTCATTTCCCATTAAGTAATCTATATGAGTCATTAATCTTCCTTTCATGGAGTTTCTCCATTATTTATATGATTCCTAAAATACGAAATCATAAAAATGATTTAAGCGTAATAACCGCGCCAAGTGCTATTTTTACCCAAGGTTTCGCCACGTCGGGTCTTTCAACCGAAATGCATCAATCTGCTACATTAGTACCCGCTCTACAATCTCAGTGGTTAATGATGCACGTAAGTATGATGTTATTAAGCTATGCAGCTCTTTTATGTGGATCATTATTATCAGTCGCTCTTTTAGTCATTACATTTCGAAAAAACATCAACATTTTTTTAAAAAGCAAGAATTTATTAATTAAATCATTTTTCATTGGCGAAGTCGAATATTTGAACGAGAAAAGAAGTGTTTTTAAAAACACTTCTTTTATTTCCTTTCGAAATTATTACAAATATCAATTGACTCAGCGTTTGGATTATTGGAGTTATCGTGTCATTAGTTTAGGATTTACCTTTTTAACCATAGGAATTCTTTCTGGAGCAGTATGGGCTAATGAAGCTTGGGGATCTTATTGGAATTGGGACCCTAAGGAAACTTGGGCATTTATTACTTGGATCATATTCGCGATTTATTCACATACTAGAACAAATCAAAGTTTACAAGATACACATTCAGCACTTGCGGCTTCTATAGGATTTCTTATAATTTGGATATGTTATTTTGGGATCAATCTATTAGGAATAGGTCTACATAGTTATGGTTCATTCACATTAAAATCTAATTGAATAAACTACCTGAAGCATACATACCATAAGAATATCATCTCATATGTATCTCGAGTTTTTGCGAACCATTTGACTCCTGCTAGTCAAATGGTTCGCAAAAACTCGAGATAATCTCATTACAACTCTAATTCACTTAATTTTACAGAATTATAAGACTTTCCGTTTTATTATTTTATTAATAAAATAATAACTATCTATAAAAATAATTAGATAAGATAGCTTGTACCTTATCAACTGATAATAAGAGAACGAAATCGGGATAAAAACCAATACCTATTATGGGTAAAAAGAGACAGATCGAAACAAACAGTTCTCGTGGTCCAGAATCCAAAAAATTCGAGTTTGGAACATTGAATAACTTGTATCCGTAGAACATCTGACGTAACATGGATAATAAATAAATAGGAGTTAATATCATTCCAATTGCTATTACAAAAGTAATTAGTACTTTTGGCATTAAAAGATATTTTGAGCTGGTAATTATCCCAAAAAATACTACTAATTCTGCAACAAAACCACTCATCCCTGGCAATGCAAGAGAGGCCATCGAAAAACTACTGAACATTGTAAATATTTTTGGCATCGGGACAGCTATCCCCCCCATTTCGTCGAGAGAAACAAGACGTATTCTATCGCAACAGGTTCCTGCCAAGAAAAAAAGTGCAGCACCAATAAATCCATGAGAAAGTATTTGTAGAATGGCTCCATTTAGTCCCATGTTAGTTATAGAACCAATTCCTATAATTGTGAAACCCATGTGAGATACAGAGGAATAGGCTATTCTCTTTTTTAAATTGCGTTGACCAAAAGAGGTTGAAGCCGCATAGATTATTTGTATTGTTCCCACTATCACCAACCACGGAGAAAATATGGAATGAGCACGGGGTAATAATTCCATATTGATCCGAATCAATCCATATGCTCCCATTTTTAATAAAATTCCGGCAAGAAGCATACATGTACTGTAATGTGCTTCTCCATGGGTATCCGGTAACCATGTATGTAGGGGTATGATCGGCGATTTGACAGCATAAACAATAAGGAAGCCAAAATAGAATATTATTTCCAATGCCATAGGATATGATTGATTAGCTAGTCTTTCAAAATCTAATGTCGGTTCAGTGGAGCCATATAAACCCATACCTAGAACTCCTATTAATAGAAAAATGGAACCACCCGCAGTGTACAAAATAAACTTTGTAGCCGAGTATAAGCGCTTCTTTCCCCCCCACATGGATAAAAGTAAGTAAACAGGAATTAATTCTAACTCCCACATGATAAAAAAAAGTAAAAGGTCTCGAGAAGAAAATGATCCTATTTGACCACTGTACATTGCTAACATAAAGAAATAGAATAATCGTGAATTTCGAGTAACCGGCCAAGCCGCTAAAGTAGCTAAAGTAGTGATAAATCCTGTCAGTAAAATGGGTCCCACGGAAAGCCCATCGATTCCCAGTCTCCAGTGAAAATCCAAAATATTTATCCATTTCCAATCTTCTTCTAATTGGATTAATGGATCATCCAATTGGAAATGATAACGGAATGCATAGGTCGTTAGAAGGAGTTCTAATAAGCATATACATATAGTATACCATCTAAACACCTTATTCCCCTTATGAGGAATAAAAAAAATTAAAGAACCCGCGAATATAGGCAAAACAACAAGTATTGTTAACCAAGGAAAATAACTCGTGATAAAGACAAGATACGCTTTGACCAGAAAAGCCCGTGCTCAGAATAATATTTTATTATTTTATCGAGTACGGGCTTTTGTCGGTAAAGAGGAATCAAATGATTCAAATGGAGTTTTTGTAACGTATCAATTAATAAGATAGACCCATGCTGCGAGTTGTTTCATGCCATAAATAAACACGGACACTCAAAAAGTCTGTTGGGCAAGCAGATTCACATCTCTTACAACCTACACAATCCTCGGTTCTTGGTGCGGAAGCAATTTGTTTAGCTTTACATCCGTCCCAAGGTATCATTTCCAATACATCTGTGGGGCAGGCGCGTACACATTGAGTACACCCTATACATGTATCATAAATTTTTACTGAATGTGACATTAAATCTATAAATTCCCGTTTTGAACATAAAAAATTTTCGATCTGGTATGGTCAAAATAAATGGTAAAATCAGTAGTAAATGAATTATATGTTTATATTGTAGACACCAGACGAATCAATGATTTATCAATTTTTTTTTTTAGAATCAATATCTGTTCATGAAAAAGTGCCAAAAGACTTTAATTTACGTTTCAACAACCACAGTCATACAATATTAAGCAATATTAAGTCGCACATCGGAATTTAAATTGGCCAACAAACAATATTTAATATTAATGGAATTTTAATTCTATTCTAATTCGAATAAATCTAACAAATTAATATAAATTATTATTTGATTTTATAATATTATATTATTTATATAATGAAAATCAATGATTCGATTACGACTAATTTAATTATTCAACAAATTTGATTGATTGATACGAATTGATTTTTTGTTATGATGGATCGACGAAACAATAGCTAGCCCTATAGCAGCTTCAGCAGCTGCTATAGCTATAACAAAAATTGAGAAAATGTCTCCTTTTAATTGACGATTATCAAATAAATCAGAAAATGTTACGAGATTGATATTAACTGAATTTAGTATAAGCTCAAGACACATAAGTGCTCTAGCCATGTTTCGACTTGTGATTAATCCATAAATACCGATAGAAAATAAATAGACACTCAAAAAAAGTACATGCTCCAATATCATTGACTAACTCCTCATCAATTTAGATTCATTTAAATATGATATGAATAACAATTCAACTAATTCGATTGACTAGATAGAATAGAACAGAACATTACAGAATAAAAGAAGATATTGGCAATAGATTTATTTAAAAACCTTAAACTTTTACACCCTTTTTATTTTAAATTTCTATAATTCTAAAAATATTTTAAATTCTAAGTATTTATTATTGACGAGCCATAGTAATTGCACCTATTAAAGAAATTAATAGAATTATAGAAATGAGTTCAAATGGAAGATAAAAATCTGTTGATAAATGAATTCCAATTTGTTGAACATTACTTATTAAGTCCTGTTCTAGAATCTGGTTTGATCTTGTAGTCCAAAGAATTCCGTACCATGACGTATCTAGGATAGTAATAATTAGTGAAAAAAAAATACTTGTACAAACCAGTGAAGTAACCCCATCCCCAAGGGTCCAAAGACGGGAACCATTGGAATATTCTGAGCCATTAATGAACATTACAGCAAATATGATTAATACATTTATGGCTCCCACATAAATAAGAAGTTGTGCAGCAGCTACAAAATAAGAATTCGATAGAATATAGAATAAGGATATACAAACAAGAACCAATCCCAATGAAAAGGCAGAATAAATTGGATTGGTAAATAATACTACTCCCAGGCCCCCCAATATAAGAACTGATCCCAGAAATACTACAACAATATTATGTATTGATCCAGGTAAATCCATTATGTATGAAATAAGAGATAAATAAATCGAAAGATTTCATGACCTTACTGAATAGTCCAGGAAATAAAAATTACTCTATTTTTTTCTTGTCTATAATACGTTCCTAAATGAAATCTTAATGTAGTATAAATTAATGTATATAGAGATAAAATTATTGGGCCAACTCAACTTTTTCATTTTTATTTTCTTCAGAAGAAAAGAGGAGTTGAATTTTATTTATATTTCGAAATAAAAACGAAAAATATTAAATAAACCGGCGGTTCTCAACAATCAATAGTTATTGTTTTACTTTTAGTTACATTGACTAAAAAAAAAGAAGCTTAGATCATTTCTATCAAAATATAAAAATAAAATTTTAGTAATTGGTAATTGTTTTTGAATCAAGGTATTTACCCTTGTCTATTTTGATTTGAGTCGAATTTATAACTGTTTGAATTGTGTAGTCTCCAATTACTGACATTGGTAATCGACCCAAAGCGATTTGATTGTAATTCAATTCGTGACGATCATAAGTAGAAAGTTCATATTCTTCAGTCATTGATAAACAGTTTGTGGGACAATATTCGACACAGTTACCACAAAATATACAGACACCAAAATCAATACTATAGTTAAGCAATTGTTTCTTTTTAATATTGACTTCAAATTTCCAATCAACAACAGGTAGATCTATAGGGCATACACGAACACATACTTCACAAGCAATACATTTATCAAATTCAAAGTGGATTCGACCACGGAAACGTTCTGATGTGATCGACTTTTCATAAGGATACTGAATAGTTACAGGTAAACGATTTGCGTGGGATAAAGTAATTATGAAACTTTGACCAATATACCTTGCGGCTCGTATTGTTTGTTGACCATAATTCATGAATCCAGTCACCATAGGAAACATATTATAGATATCCACGAATAAGTTGATGTTTCTTTCTCTTGTTTAAGAGAGGTTATGAGTCTACAATACCGTTATCGTATTCTATTATTTATAGTGAAACAAGTTGGGAAGAGGTTGTCAATAATAGATTACCTAAAGAAATAGGTAAAAGAAATTTCCATCCAAGATTTAATAGCTGGTCCATTCTCATCCTGGGTAAAGTCCATCTTGTTGTAATAGATATAAAGAGAAACAAATAAGCTTTAGCTAATGTAATAAAGATACCAATTGTTATTCCAAAGACTCTAGCAATTTTATTTATTCCGAAAAGTTCAGGAACGGATATGTATGGAATAGATAAATTCCACCCACCTAAATAAAGAACTGTTACAAATAAGGAAGAAACTAAGAGATTTAGGTAAGAAGCAATGTAAAATAAACCATATTTGATACCGGAATATTCGGTTTGATAACCTGCTACTAATTCTTCTTCTGCTTCTGGTAAATCAAAAGGTAATCTCTCGCATTCTGCTAGAGAAGAAATAAGAAAAACTATAAACCCTATAGGTTGACGCCACATATTCCATCCCCAAAAACCATATTTTGACTGCGCCTCAACTATATCAACTGTACTTGAACTGTTCGATAATCATAGTCGATAATAGCATCACTGTTCTCACCGCTATTCCAAAACCGTACATGAGACCTCAGCTTCATACGGCTCCTCTGTGGCCATGTACTAAGGACTGATTCGGTATTATTATAGCTATCTTTATGGGATAAGGTAGATGGAATAAAAATACCGTGTCGAGTCCCAAAAATTAGACCAATGGAATTCTGTCTGCTAGAATAACAACAAGGGCGCTTCCGAATTGATCTTATCCCTTATAATTAAATCTTTGGTAATAACTTAATCTTTCAATAAAATACTCGTTTCGTTATATCAAGAGATAAAAAGAATTAGACATTCTTTAATGAATCATAAAGAATAAGAATTTTATATATACATATATATTATAGATGTTGTAAAAAAAACTAAAGATCTTTTCTTTATTTCCATTCTATTTATTATTTTATTTATTTTATTGCATTCTATTTCTTTTGTTCCTATTCTTCTTTCTCATAAGAGGTACTCCTGAGAATAAAGGATTAATTCGTTCTTGATAGTTATTTCTTTAATCAGTGACTAGGAGCATACTCTAGATCGGAATCGTGGGGAAGTACTGCTTGATCATTTCTACCAACTTAAAGCCCCTATTATTTTATGATTCGTTTTATGTGGAAATACCTTTTTTTGATACCTTACATTATCTCTTTTACTAATCCTTTGTGTACCTTGGTGTTCCTAACCGTTCACTGATTTTTGATTGATCCCCAGTATAGTAATAATACATACAAGACAGTAGTAGAAACCCCATACAGTTGATCTTTTCCACCCGCTTCAAGATATGATGACTAATCAAAGAATCTCAATCTTGGGATAAAGAGTTTATACTCCTTAATGTTTATTTATGCTTTATTCTTGTATATAGGGAATGAGATTTGATCTTTTTACTACACATTGATAAGCTGTTTTGTTTTACTCATATAACCATCTGGTTTAATTCATCGACCTGAATGAATGATGAATAAAAAATAAAAATATCTATATCTATCCAATACATTCATTCCTCTTTCCTATATTTCATTTTGAGGAGAGGTCAAAGTTCATGTTCTAACGAATCACACGTAGAGATATTGATAACACACATAGAGTTAATGGTATTTCATAACTAATAGATTGAGCCGCGGCTCGCAAGCCACCTAAAAAAGAATATTTATTATTCGATACATATCCTGATATAAGAAGCCCAATAGGAGCAATACTTGAGATGGAAATCCATAAAAAAACACCTATACTGAGATCAGCTAAAACAAGTCGATACCCCAAAGGAATTATTAAATAACTTAATATAATTGATATGACTGCTATAGACGGTCCGATACTAAACAAACGAATATCTCCTCTAGATGGGAGGAGGTCCTCTTTAAAAAGTAATTTAGTCCCGTCCGCTAGAGCTTGAAGAATTCCCAACGGGCCGGCATATTCGGGTCCAATACGTTGTTGTATCGCTGCAGATATTTCTCTTTCTAACCATACAATTACTAGTACCCCTATTATGACTCCCAATATAAGGGTCAAAGCAGGGACAAATAGCCATAGGAGTCCATAGACTTCTTTTAAGGATTCTAATTTAGAAAAAGAATTGATAGTTTGTACTTCTGTTGTGCCGATTATCATTTCAACGATCAACTTCTCCCATAATGATATCTATACTACCTAGTATTGTCATGATATCAGCCAATTTCATTCTTTTAATTAGCTGAGGAAGAATTTGCAAATTGATAAAACCGGGTGGACGAATTTTCCATCTCCAGGGGAAAACACTATTATCTCCTATCAAATAAATTCCTAATTCTCCCTTTGGGGCTTCTACTCTTACATAAAGTTCTTGTTTCGACAATTCAAAATTCGGCGAAGGTTTTTTACTAATGAATCTATATTCAAAATCATTCCATTCGGAATTCCTTGCTCTATCTAAGCGCCGAATTTCTAAATTTTCATAGGGTCCTCCGGGAATTCCTTCTAAAGCTTGTTGAATAATTTTTATGGATTCCCTCATTTCTCCAATTCGTACTAAATAACGAGCTAATGAATCCCCTTCTTTTTGCCATTGGACCTCCCAATCGAATTCATTGTAACATTCATAATTATCAATTTTACGAAGATCCCATTGGATCCCCGAAGCTCGTAACATTGGTCCGGATAAGCCCCAATTTATTGCCTCTTCTTCACCAATAATGCCCACTCCTTCAACTCGTTCCAAAAAAATAGGATTCTGCGTAATAAGTTTTTCATATTCAACAACACTCGTTAAAAAATAATCGCAGAAATCCAAACATTTATCTATCCAACCATGAGGTAGATCAGCAGCTATTCCTCCGATGCGGAAATAATTATGCATCATTCGCATACCTGTGGCAGCTTCGAATAGATCATATAGCAATTCTCTCTCTCTGAAAATATAGAAAAAGGGAGTCTGCGCACCAATATCCGCCATAAAAGGCCCAAGCCATAACAAATGAGAAGCTACACGACTCAGCTCTAGCATAATTACTCTGATATAGCTGGCCCTTTGAGGTACTTGAACATTTCCCAATTGTTCTGGTGCATTTACTGTTATTGCTTCGGTGAACATAGTAGCTAAATAATCCCAACGTGTTACATAAGGAAGATATTGTATAATTGTTCGGTTTTCTGCTATTTTTTCCATCCCTCTGTGTAAATAGCCCAATACGGGTTCACAGTTAATAACATCTTCACCGTCGAGAGTAATAATCAGTCTAAGAACACCATGCATCGATGGATGATGAGGGCCCATATTGACTATCATGAGATCTTTTCTTGTAACCGGTACACTCATATCTTTTCTTTCCTAATTCATTATTCCATGAATTTCTCAAAACGAGGTTTATCAAAATGCAAAATATAACAACTAATAACAAAAAATTTAAATGAATCCTCAAATTAGTGAGTTTTTAGTTCCCGAATATCTAACTGACTAATTAATTTTTTATAACGTACTATATTTTTCTTTGACAAATAAGCCAACAGCCGTTGACGTTTTCCCAGAATTTTTCGTAGACCTCTTTGAGATAAAAAATCTTTTTTGTGCAATTCCAAATGCGAGGTGAGTCTCCGTATTTGATTGGTGAAACTGAATACTTGAAATTCAACAGACCCCGTGTTTTCGTCTTTTTTGTCTTGCGGAATAACTGAAATAAATGAGTTTTTGACCATAAAAAAATTCTTCTATCTTTTTCCTTTTTTATGGATTTTACCGATCAGAAAAAATAATAATTATTATTATATTATGTTATGATTATTTCAGCCATTTTAATTTTAATCTGATATAAACAAAAGTTTAGATTTATTCATACTTTTTTTATTCTATCTAAATCCAATTTTTATTTCAAACATCAAATTAGATTTGGATAGAATAAAATATAATAATTTACACATTCACGAAAAGATTCTACTAGATTTATAATTCCTAGATCTAATTGATAATTGATATACCATTAAATGAATCAATATCATGTATTAAAATGTAACATAACATATGCATATGTACATCTTTTCTTTCGCCATATATCAAATATGTTATGTCATGCAATATATAGGATAGGAAATCAATATATTATTATTAATATTAACTGATTCTGGATCGTGGATACATATGTATCCTTGACATACTAAAACGACTGCTGTTATGGGTATTAAACCAGTAACGATTCATACAAGCTAAATCTTCTAATCGGTAATTGGGCCAAAGAAACAATTTTAATTTAATAAAGTTGTTCGCATCTCTATTAAGATGCTTGTCCTCAGTCAAAAATTGTCCGCAGTTTATTTTCTTGTTTTCGTTGCAAAATTGTGGATTTTTATCCATACCATTCCAATTCCAGAAATTGAAACAAATTAGAATTCTCAACTCTCTACGACGTCTATGAGATAGAATATGTTCAGGAACAAGGAAATTATAATGATTTTTTTTTTCTTCATTCAATGAAATACTTATCGTTTGATAGATAATAAATTGCCCATCCCTTTTTCTAGATAAACGAATCGGTTCGATAATTAATATTCCTTTTTTTACCAATTCTGTAAGAGCAAGATCCTTTTGAATCAGTATTACATCCATACGCATCTCTCCTCTTTGAATCGAGGATATAGCAATTTGCTTTGGATTTGTCAATCTAAGTAGGAGACAATATACTTTAATATTATTGATCATTCTTTGATTTAAGGAATCCTCCCATCTTAATTGAAAAAAGAAATATCTTTTCAGGAATAAATCTAGTTCTGTTTGTCTGTTGTTCTTAGATTTTTTTTTATTTCTACGTTTTTTAATGTCTGATCCCGCGTAATTCTCTTCAACATCTTTTTTTTCGTTTTGTTTTCGTAGATCAGATCCAAGATCTTTTTGGTACTGTTGTTTGTTTTTTTCTTGGTTGAAATTTTCTAAATCAAGATATTCTTTTTGATTAGATAATATGAGAAGGTTTTTTTTTTTATTTGCGTTGATTTGACTAATATTTTCTTTTTTATGAAAATCTAAAAGAAGAAATTGGATTGGTATAATCCATGGTTTCATTTTATATGTATCAAAAAGTAGCAGAAATTCTGGTAAGAACCAAGATTTAAGTTTTGATATGGTACGATTATGATATAACCTTTTTTGATTCATTCCCATCCAATCAAAAAAGTTTTTTTTTTTGTTGGATGAGTTGATTTCTTTATGATTCAAAATATATTTTTTTTTCATTTTGTTTTTATACTTATTAGTTTGAGTCTTAGTATTTTTATTAATCTTCATACCAATATGCGCATTGGTCCAAGTCTCAATATCAATATTTTGTCTTAGACAAAAATGGACAATTTTACAATCAAAATATTTTCTATCCCGATTTGGATTCCTATCAATAGGATATCTTTCCTCTAGATAATCACTAATGGCTGTACTTACCAATACATAAAATACGTCGGGTTTCCATGTATTGAAATTTAAATTATATGGATATAGAATCCCCCGGTTCTCGTTTACTTGTACTGTTGATTCATAAATATATGAGTTTTTCTTATCCCCATAATTAATATATTCATAATTCATATATTTATGTGATAAAAGATCATATCTGTAGAGTTTTTTAACCCAGTTTTTTTTTTTATTTGTCAACGAAACCGTTGCAGAATAATCTTCTTTTACGTAATGACTTAATTGGTCTTTTTGGTTTTTATATGAATTAAATTTAATTGAGTCTTTATTTTGAATCATACGAAGTTGATTGACTCGATTTCGCCATTTTTTCGGGACTAATCGAGACCATTTGATCTGAGAAAAATTGTATTGATAAAAACCCTTTAACCAGTTTTTCCATTCATTCATTCCAGATTTTTTAATTTTATTATGCCTTGATTTGTAATCAAATATTCCCCGTGTTATAAAATAATCCTTTATTTTATCCCTAAGATAATGACGGGTCTCATGATCTTGAAATATGGATCTGAAGTGATACTTGTTAAATAATTGGGTTTGTGATAATTTGTAAAATACATATGCTTGGGACAAGGAAGTATAACGATTTAAATTAATATTACTAATATTAGTATTAGTATTTGAAAACAACTTTTTTATAGTTGAAATAAAGTTCATTTTATTTGGATTTGTTTTATCCATTTCTTCTTGATTTATTTCATCGTTGTAAGTGTATTTATTGATAATTTTTTTTGTTGATTCAAAAAAAAGTTGTGTATTGATTCTCGGAATGTTTATGGTACATAGCAAGATATCCATGTATATTTTTTCAATGACAGATTTCATAAAATAATGTGATTTACGTATTAATCTAATATTGTTTCTTTTTAATATCTGCCAACTATATTTCTGTGATTCCGATCTTTTTCTTTTATCATCATAGGTTAAAACTGTTTTTTTATTGTCTTTTGTGATTTGTTCTATTTGATTCTTGGCTGTGATTATCCTATCAGAAAGATCTTTCATTTTTTTTTCCATGAGTGAATAATTTGTCCAATTCGTAGATCGAATTGGTACGTCTGATTCATGGTTAATTTTTTTATTTATTTTTGAATCTTTTCCATTTTTATTTGTTTCATATATTTTCACCTTCTTCAATTCAAATAAAAAAATTGGATTGACTTTTTCAAGTTCTTTCATTATTCGCTTTATAACAAGAACTGTTTTGATGACCCATCCCCTTTTTTCTTTTGAAATTTGTAAAGACTCTTTTCCTCTTTCTTTTAAGACTCTTAAAACGATAAAAAATTGCTTTTTTACCTTTCTAATTTTTCTTTCAAGTCCTTTAAAAATGGGTTCAAAAAAAGAAAGTCGTTTTCGAGGAGAACCAAAGGGCTTCTCCGCTTCCATTCCCCATACTGTTAAAAAACAAAAATTTTGTTTTTTTACTTGTTTTTTCATTGAATCCATATGATGAGATCGTACCTTAGATCTTCGTCTTCGCCAAGGTTTCAGACAAAAAGGAAATAGAATCTTTATCTGAATTCCGTCTGTTAACCAATCTTTTGGAAATTCTGTTTCTGATAATTGAACACCATTATAGGTGCACTTAACGTGCATTTCTCGATTCCATTCCTTCAAATCCTCGGACCACTGTGGGGATTGAAATAATAACATACAGCCAATATTTTTAGCGATTATCAATGAAGGTAATACAATATATTTTCTAAGAAAAGATTGTGTTATTAACATTAAACCTCTTATTGCTTGAGCAAATAAAATGGTATCCCAAGTTTCTGATATTGTTATTCGATCATTTTCCTCTTTTTTTTCCTGTTCTTTTATCCCTTTTCTTGTTTTATCAAAATCAAAATCGGAAATTTGCAATTCCGATTCTATACCGACTCTATTTCTAAAAATTAGATTGATTATTTCAGAAATATCAAAAAAAATAAAAAAAAATATTTTGTCTATTCGATCTACAAAAAGTGGGGAATTGACATTTGCTTGAAACATTTTCCAAATAACTGTTTTGCGTCTTTGAGCACGCATGGATCCTTTGATTATATCCCGACGAAAATCTGATTGTTGCGAGTAACGTATCAAAGCCACTTCTTCTGCTTCATCACTATTACTAGTATTATTAATACTAGTAAAAGAATTTCTATTCTGATTGTTAGCAGTATAAATTACCACCCGTTTGGCTTTTCTTGAACGAATCTCATGATCTTCTGTCGATTCTTCCTCATTTTCTTCATCCGGCTCTTCAACAAAATCATTGGCTAATTTGTATGACCACCGAGAAACCTTTTTGTTTATTTCTTCTATTCCAATAGATTGATTTTTAATTGTTGTTTGATTATTTGGGTCAGTTGTAATTACATCAAATAAAAATTTCAAGGATTTTGATTGACTTTCTGAATCAATTGTTTTTTGTTCTGTCAATAAAGATCGTTTTTTTAAATTGAAACTAGATTCAGACTCAAAAGATAATTCACCAATTGAAATTAAGGAATTACCAATAAAATTTGTTGTTGGTAATGATTCCTTTTTATTAATATTTTTATTTTCTAATTCTTGGGAATTATTAGGAAATAGACCATGAATTTTATTTATCCAAAATATTTCTATGGAATTTTTTTCTTTTCTAAAAGTCATTAAATCATTTATATTTTCGCGTGAATAGAGCTTTTTTATTATTCCACGATATGGCCCATTCAAAAAAGGATCATACGTTTTAGACAAGCATTCTTTTTCATTCTCATCATTGTATAGTCTAGTCCTTTTTTCAAACATGTTTAGAAGAAGAGATCCCTTTTCTAGAACTTTTATTCGACTTATCAATTCATTTCTCAAGTTGTACTTTTTTTGTTCATTGGTATAAACCCAATAATTATATAAGTCTTGAT